ATTTCCATCCCGGAGCATCTTAAGTTTACCGTTTATTGAAAAAATCCCATTATTGGCTCACTCTTCATCAAATCAAACCATATGGATCGATCTAGCAATGATGGAATGTGTATTCTGTTTACTGAATCACATGAAATTTGATCCAAATATGCGTATGAAATATGTATGAACGGAGGAATAAAGAGAATTTTCTACTCAAATTCTAATTTGTGACAGATATAACTGAAAATGAATTGAGAAAACATTCCTCGAAACAAAATTATGTCACTTAGACTTATGGAGTCTTGTATAGAATATACAAATTCTACAAATTGATCCAATTTCTACCTATTCTTCCAATTTCTACCTATTCTATTATTATGATATTACGATCAGATTGGATACCAGAAAAAAGAAATGGATTCACGATTGGATCTGTTCTCTATAAATGAGATAAAGACAGAATAATCAGAAACAGTATAGAGTTGACTTTGATTTTAGCACTTCACTTATTTTGTTTATTCCATTTTTCAAAAAAGGATTAGCAGAGAAGAAAGATATTTCTACCCAGTGTTAGTATAATTTAGTAGAATACGATTAAAGTGCGTAAGAGGAGTTCTATTTATTAAGTACAGGCAGATATACCCATCTAGCTCTCTGCATATCCCATTGCAGTTCAGGGGGCAACGTAGGTCGTGCTATATCATAATTTCTATTTTAGATTGAAAATATTCAATGAAAAATGAAAGTACGATGATTATATGTAGATAAGATACCCGACTAGGTATCTGTGTAACAATTTCTGGGGTTTACATATACACATAATTGCTGTTATAATTGAAATGGAAAAGGATTCATTATTGAAATGAATGGGTACGGATTAGTCGTGTATCCATAAGATTTTCTTATGTAATTAAGGAAATTGGAGATCAAAATCAGGGAACCATTCATGAATTCACAGTCAATAGTTCTAGTTAATGGTTCCAATTTTACCTGAATTTTTGATTCTGTGACTGGAAATCCATTTCATTTTTATCTTTCATTTCAATATAATATTGAAATCTAATATAAAATAGAATATATAAAATAAAGAGAAGAGCATTTTTTAGGTTTAGGTATTGTGTGTTTTGAGATACTATACAATCAATCGAAGAGAATAATCTCAACTGGACCCAATAAAAAAAAAGATTTACATCTATTTTTTACGGTTTTGGCGGCATGGCCGAGTGGTAAGGCGGGGGACTGCAAATCCTTTCTCCCCAGTTCAAATCCGGGTGTCGCCTGATCAACAAAAGCCTCGGAATCTCTTATCTTATCCTGCTGATATAACTCGCCGAATTCTTGACCAGCAGAAGCAGAGGCAAAGGACTAGGACTGTCGATACTTTATTTTAAGAATCCGGAGGTTCCATAAAGAACTGTAAATCCTTGCTCCTAGAATCCAAGGAGAGATTATAGGAAGGACGATCGATCCTTCCTAATTACCTTACCCGACTAGTGTAGTGTCTAATCATTGAATCTTGAATTAGATTGGATAAGATGATGGAGAATCAAATTCGGAGTTGTAGAAAGGACTGAAGATACTTTGTATCCAGACTCACGAGAGTCTCTGAGTGCTCAGGCATTCAATCAATATTGGATTGGATTGATTCATCAATAGTGTTAGGTCAGAATACCATTTTGACTATGCACCATTGATTCCACTATTATTAGTGATCAATAATAGAATGATTCTATCATATTCATATAGATAGGGGACATAATTCACATGGATACAGTAAGTCTCGCTTGGGCTGCTTTAATGGTAGTCTTTACATTTTCTCTTTCACTCGTAGTATGGGGAAGAAGTGGACTCTAGGTATACGACTCATTGAGTTGAGTAATCGAATCAATTGTTTAATAGATCGTTTTGCGAAGTGTTTTTAAAGAAAAATATCTCCATTTCCAAATTCTACTGGAATCAATTAATATATGAATTAGAACCTTTCAATCAAACAAATATTTCAAGGATTCCCATGTTCGCATTTCGAAACTCAAAAGGATACACATGATAGGAAATTTTTTCCAACCGAATTCTTCCTAACCGAAATATTCTATTTCGATGAACCGGCTCTTACTAGAATAATGGATATTACAATGAGGAACAACTAACCCCTATATATATTATAATTATATATATTATATTTGTTATATTTGTTTCCCTCTTTACTCTTCAAAGAGGAATCTGCTATTACGTAGATACGTACTTTCTCCTGGAGGCGACATAGACATAGTGGTTGTCCAAAGAAAAGAGGTACTACGCATAATAAGATCTTGCTTGCGTTGGGTGATCCACATATCGCGAACTTACCATTTTATACTCCTAGGAATCTTATTTAGACTTTATCAACTCGCCCCATGCCATGGTTCAAGGTTCAAGCATGAAAAATCGGTGGGGCCTACTACTCCTTTTGAAAATCCGAATAAGTTACCATGGAACTCCTTGGATCAGCTGTTAACAGCTCAATCAATTACTTCGGAATGCAAAACATTAGAGATTACTTGGTTTTCTTTTATATAAGATATGCCCATACTATTCTTCCCCCATTGATTGTTTCGATGGATCCCGGGATCCAGATTGAAAATAATATTGAATCTTAGAACAGTTGACGTTCGATTATTTCGGATTGATCGGAACAAATGGATGTAGCGAAGAAATACAATTGGAGTACTTACTATTTACATATGCATAGATGTAATTTACATGTACATGTATGTACATACATATTGTGGATTGATCCACATCAAGCCCATATCTGTATACAATACAACTTTCTTTTTTAAAATATATTTAATATAATAATAATAATAATGGATAGTGTGGTAGAAAGGTTCATATAGTTCTTTCTACCATACTATCTCATATACTGCTGATTCCAGTCCACCCATTTCATTTAATACTTGGAATTTGCATCCCTTTCATTTCTTCAATCATTGATAAGAAAAGAACTCATAAGTCAAATTTGAGTCAAATTAATCATTTTGACTGACTGTTTTTACGTAGATGATAAGTAAAAAAGCAGTAGGAACTAGAATAAACAATGCAGTAGCAATAAATGCGAGAATATTGACTTCCATAATCTCATCGTTTTTTTTTGCTTCGTAATAATTCGGGATCTAATCCCATAGAGATGATAATTTTTTTCCTGTAAATTCAATGGTATAAATTGCAGCCTGATGTGATGATACTGAATCGTATCAATATCATGAATAACAATCAATATCTGATCGATCAAATTGATTCATCGTCGAGAATTGAATAGTATAACATAGGAAGATCTTTTATCCATACCGAATCGAATTTTTAATTCGATTCCTGATCCAATTAAGAATCCCATTGAATTTCTCGTCTTTTTCCACTCTTTCTTCTCTATAACCTACCATTTTCCTTATATTAAGGCATCTGATGGGGTATCATCTGACCGGTGTTCCATTGGTCACAGACCCAAACAGTAGAAGTGAAATGGAAAAAGGAATGAGTTAAGTTCTAAGCTAAGTTTTTGTGATGATCTAATCTTCTTGGAAGACAGAGAAGTGTCGTAAATATGGGTTAACTATGTTAAGTTAATTGTGTATCGTACAATAAACGAATACAATTTGTGTATGTGTTCCCGGGAAACATATAGGTACTTACTTTATTTATTCAATTCCATTGATCAGGAGCAATCGAAAAAGCCAGACCAGTGCGCTATCTCTGGGAATCCTGAATATGGTGATACCACCGATTTCATCTACATATGCCTCTCCCCCATCAATCGGTACTAGTTGAAGTAATTGAAATTCCCGTATTTGTCTGATGAGAAATGCAAAACGAAAAACGCAAGAAATAAGGATCCCTACTGGGAATTAGATCTTGCCCCTTGGCCCCCCTCTTCACGGAAAATGGAGAGATGAATTGATGGATTCATCGGATCCTAGGTCGGGACTGACGGGGCTCGAACCCGCAGCTTCCGCCTTGACAGGGCGGTGCTCTGACCAATTGAACTACAATCCCAGGTAAATGAGGAATGAGGTGTACAGCATACATATTCTTATGATTGAACCATTTATATTTATAAAAAAATAAAAAATATATATATCAAAATATATATATATTTATATAAATATAAATCAAAATCGGCGTGTTGTAACTGTAACAGAGACACGAGTGATATACGGATATCCACATAGATATGGACTATAGTGAGAGTGACATGAATTACTAGTAATCCTGTGGTTATTACCAAATCGATTGATAATTCATTTTTCAATATAAAAAAGACTCTTTATTCTTTTCTTCCATATCAGGCATTTCGGGGGGACAAATTTTTTATATCATTCTCATGGATCGGCGAATTATTTGGGCCGAGCTGGATTTGAACCAGCGTAGACATATCGCCAACGAATTTACAGTCCGTCCCCATTAACCGCTCGGGCATCGACCCAGGAAGAATCAATTCTAGGCTTATTGATAATCCATGATCAACGTCCTTTCGTAGTACCCTACCCCCAGGGGAAGTCGAATCCCCGCTGCCTCCTTGAAAGAGAGATGTCCTGACCCACTAGACGATAGGGGCATACCTGCCCGATCGCCAGCATATACTATGTCATAGTATGGCCAGGTTTTTGGAATTGTCAATATAATAGAAATAGAACGGTATGCCTAGATCCGAAAAATCTTTCTTGCTTTCCTGATTCCATAGAATTCTTGGTTCATGAATGAACCATATATCTATGACGAAGTATAGGATCCCTTTAGGGAGTGATTTGTCCGACAGAAAAAAGTCAAACTCTATTTCTTCCATTTTCACTCATCAATTCGCTCATCGTTAAGATGAGATATGCCTCTCTCTATCTCATACTAAGCCAGGAAATTCAGAAACAATAGAAATTTTTTGTTTTTTTTTGATAAGAATTCGGAATTCGGTTCAGGGTACGAGTCGAATCCCTTCATCACATGATTCGATGAAATATCTTGGATCTATGTCGGATTGGTACATGTAT